ACGTATAGAAATTCAAAAAAGAATTGATCTGATACAAGTAATAATCCATATGGGATTCCCAAAGTTATTAATAGAAAATAGACCCCAAGGGGTTGAAGACTTAAAAATAAATGTACAACAAGAATTGAATTGTGTAAACCGAAAACTCAATATTGCGATTACAAGAATTGAAAAACCTTATGGACACCCTAATATTCTTGCCGAATTTATAGCCGGTCAACTAAAGAATAGGGTATCATTTCGAAAAGCAATGAAAAAGGCTATCGAATTAACTGAACAAGCTGATACAAAAGGAATTCAAATTCAAATTGCAGGTCGTATCGATGGAAAAGAAATTGCACGTATCGAATGGACAAGAGAAGGTAGAGTTCCCCTACAAACCATTCGAGCGAAAATTGATTATTGTGCCTCTACTGTTCGAACTATTTATGGAGTATTGGGTATCAAAATTTGGATATTTATAGAGGAGGAATAATAATCCTTGACTTTTCTTTCTGTTTCGATTTAACGCATGGAATAAAAACCTTTTACATCTAATCAATTCTCATTTTTAATCCCATAAGATTTAATAAAAATTCGATTGACCTTTTGATAAAATTGCTATGCTTAGTGTGTGACTCGTTGGTTTTTGTTAAAATAAAGACTAAAAAAAAGAAACAACACATAGATAGAAACGAATAACTATAAAACTAATAACCAACTCATCGCATCACATTAGCTGAATCCAAAAAAGCAGTCAAGATATGCTATTTTAGTCCTATCATTGTAGCAACTGAAATTTATTTTGGCCTAAAAAATTCTTTCGATTTCTTATCAAAAAAATAAATAACGGATACAGATAAATGGAAAGGGGAGAGAAAGAAAAAAAGAATATAATAGATAAAGATCTAGGATTCTAATATGTAAGGTCTTTGTTTTAACCATTTTATATTATAAAAAAAAATGTAATAAAGCATTAATACAGATTCACACAAAATTATATGAATCTGTTCAAAGAAAAAAAAGAGCTTCGAGACAATAACAACTAAGGGGTTTGTCTCAAGACAAAATTTCCTTAAGAGCTCCGTTGTAGAATTCATACCTAAGCATTACATTAATCAAGATACGATGGGAACGATGGAACCCGTGAATACATAAGATTCAATTGAAAATGAATCCTGATGATTCATTGGAAAGGATGGCGGAACGAACCCGAGATCAATTCATATCTTATGAAAAAGGATAAACTAATCCTACAATTGAAATAGATATTGAAAGAGTCAATATTCGCCCGCGAAAATTCGTATAAAAATAAAAAAAAAGATATAAAAATTAATTAAGATAATAACAATAAAAAAAATAAAACAAAAAGGGTACAACTAAAATTTCTAGTAAAAAAGAAAATAGATATTTAATATTGAGTTATATATCCAAATCAAAAATATCTAGTAAACTAGATGAATCCGAAATAATTTTTTGATTCAGTATATTATTACACGTATATTATAATTATAAAAATCAAAAATTAAGTTGGAATGAAATTTGAATTTTTTCATTCGCGAGGAGCCGGATGAGAAGAAATTCTCATGTCCGATTCTGTAGTAGAGATGGAATTACAAAAGAACCATCAACTATAACCCAAAAAGAACTAGATTTCGTAAACAACACAGAGGCAGAATGAAGGGACTATCTTATCGAGGTAATTGTATTTGTTTCGGAAGGTATGCTCTTCAGGCACTTGAACCCGCTTGGATCACGTCAAGACAAATAGAGGCGGGGCGGCGAGCAATGACACGAAATGCGCGTCGCGGTGGAAAAATATGGGTACGTATATTTCCTGACAAACCAATTACGGTAAGACCCGCGGAAACCCGTATGGGTTCAGGAAAAGGATCTCCTGAGTATTGGGTAGCTGTTGTCAAACCAGATCGAATACTTTATGAAATAAGCGGAGTAACAGAAAATATAGCCCGAAGAGCTCTTGCAATAGCAGCATCGAAAATGCCTATACGAACTCAATTCATTATTTCAGGATAAGAAGAAAATGTAAAAATAAAAGAAATAGATCTTTTTCATAACAACAACTGGAAGTTTTTTTTGGACAAACAATATTTCTTTTTCTTTTTCCCCTTATTGCATTTATTTTTGCATTGAAAAACCAGATAAAAAAAATATGATTCAACCTCAGACCCATTTGAATGTAGCAGACAATAGCGGGGCTAGAGAATTGATGTGTATTCGAATCATAGGAGCTAGCAATCGTCAATATGCTCGCATTGGTGACGTTATTGTTGCTGTGATCAAAGAAGCAATACCCAATATGCCCTTAGAAAGGTCGGAAGTGATCCGAGCTGTTATTGTACGTACCTGTAAAGAACTCAAACGCGACAATGGTATGATAATACGATATGATGACAATGCTGCAGTTATCATTGATCAAGAAGGAAATCCAAAAGGAACTCGGATTTTTGGTGCGATTGCCCGGGAATTGAGACAAAAATTTAGTAAAATAGTTTCATTAGCTCCTGAGGTATTATAAAATGAAATGCAGGGTATTTAAATGAACTCGTAGATTGTATATCACGTATATACCTTTCATTTTTTTTTATCATTTATTTTTATTTATTATTTAATTAATAATAAACGAAAAAAAAACACGTTGATTAGATCAAATTGTGGGAGCACCACTGAGTTTAGTTCATCATGGGTAGGGACACTATTGCTGATATAATAACTTCTATACGAAATGCGGAGATGAATAGAAAAGGAACACTTCGAATAGTATCTACTAACATCACCGAAAACATTGTTAAAATACTTTTACGAGAAGGCTTTATCGAAAATGCAAGAAAACATCAAGAAAGAAACAACAATTTTTTGGTTTTAACTCTACGACATAACAGAAATAAGAAAGGGCCTTATAAAAATACTTTCTATTTAAAAAGGGTCAGTCGACCTGGTTTACGAATCTATTCTAACTCTCAACGAATTCCCAGAATTCTAGGTGGAATGGGGATTGTAATTCTTTCTACCTCGCGAGGTATAATGACAGATCGGGAGGCTCGACTAGAAGGAATTGGCGGAGAAATTTTATGTTATATATGGTAATCCCTAGAATACTCGAATTGGATCCAAAATTTCCTATTTGTGAACAAAAAAAAAGAAAAGACGGCTTGTCTAATATCACTCCTCTATTAGTTGATACTTTAAGGGGGTTTTGCCTGGAATGAAAGAACAAAAATGGATTCATGAAGGTTTGATTACTGAATCACTGCCAAATGGTATGTTTTGGGTTCGTTTAGATAATGAAGATCTAATTCTAGGTTATGTTTCAGGAAGGATACGACGTAGTTCTATACGAATCCTACCGGGAGATAGAGTAAAAATTGAAGTAAGCCGTTATGATTCAACAAGAGGTCGTATTATTTATCGACTCCGCAACAAGGATTTGAACGATTAAGCAGTTTTTCAACTTCAACACTCCTTTCTACAAGAATACAATTAGAGATTCAAAATATCAAGAAACTTATTTTCTTCCAAGAAATAGATTCAAAATTGAAACTAAGGAATAACAAATATGAAAATAAGGGCTTCTGTTCGTCCAATTTGTGAAAAATGTCGACTGATTCGCAGACGGGGACGAATTATCGTAATTTGTTCTAACCCAAAACATAAACAACGACAAGGATAATCATTCTACTATATTACTATAGTAAAAAAGTAAAAACGAAAAGCAATTTTTTTAGAACATTGCTAAAAGATTTGATTGGTGTAAAAAAAAATGAAGTATTTGTTTTGACATGAAATGGATATATCCATATATCTTTGACTCATATTTATGAGATGATAAAATATGGCAAAACCTATACCCAAAATTGGTTCACGTAGAAATGGACGTATTAATTCGCGTAAAAGTGCACGTAAAATACCAAAAGGTGTTATTCATGTTCAAGCAAGTTTCAATAATACCATTGTGACTATTACAGACGTACGAGGTCGAGTGGTTTCTTGGGCTTCTGCCGGTACTTGTGGATTCAGGGGTACAAAAAGAGGTACACCATTTGCGGCTCAAACAGCGGTAGGAAATGCTATTCGTACGGTGATGGAACAAGGTATGCAACGGGCAGAAGTCATGATAAAGGGTCCTGGTCTCGGAAGGGATGCAGCCTTACGGGCTATTCGTAGAAGCGGTATACTATTAAGTTTCGTACGAGACGTAACTCCTATGCCACATAATGGCTGCAGACCTCCCAAAAAACGACGCGTGTAGAAATAAGAATTGAAAGGATTTCAAGAGAAATAGATGATTCAAAGATATGATCAAATTTTTAAAATATTACTATGGTTCGAGAGAAAATAAGAGTATCTACTCGGACACTACAGTGGAAGTGTATTGAATCAAGAACGGATAGTAAATGTCTTTATTATGGACGCTTTATTCTCTCTCCACTTATGAAAGGTCAAGCAGATACAATAGGCATTGCGATGCGAAGAGTGTTACTTGGCGAAATAGACGGAACATGTATAACACGTGCAAAAATTGAGAAATTACGACACGAATACTCTACCATAGTAGGTATTCAAGAATCAGTACACGAAATTTTAATGAATTTGAAAGAAATAGTATTGAGAAGTAATTTATATGGAACTTGTGAGGCATCTATTTGTGTTAGGGGCCCCAGATGTGTAACTGCTCAAGATATCATCTTGCCACCCTATGTAGAAATAGTTGACAATACGCAACATATAGCTAGCTTGACAGAACCCATTGATTTGTGTATTAGATTACAACTCGAAAAAAATCGCGGGTATCATATAAAAGCGGCAAATAACTCTCAAGACGGAAATTATCCTATAGATGCCCTATTCATGCCTGTTCGAAACGTGAATCATAGTATTCATTCTTATGGAAATGGAAATGAAAAACAAGAGATACTTTTTCTCGAAATCTGGACAAACGGTAGTTTAACTCCGAAAGAAGCACTTTACGAAGCCTCACGGAATTTAATTGATTTGTTTAT